AGAACATAACTCTATTCTATAACATAATTCATTAGAATGATAACTTATTACAATTAAATTATACAGTAGCTTACTTTTTTATTACAAAGCGAGATCATATCTCTATTCTTCTCCGCTCAAATCTGAATCCAAAGACTGGAATTTTATGAAAAAACCTAAAGCCCCTTATCGGATTTGAACCGATGACTTACGCCTTACCATGGCGTTACTCTACCGCTGAGTTAAAAGGGCCTCTTTGATTCAATTCCTGAATGAATTACTATGCAGATAAGAGATATCTATACTATGATACATATATATTATATATTAAGTACATGCAATAGACTCATACTCATAGTGGTTGCTAGTGGACTGAGAATTTGAATTTCACTAGTGAATGAATATAGGCTCAAAATAAATGGGTTTATTTATATTGCATAAATATCAATCAATGCAATGAATTGTTTCAAGGCCGGGCCTAATTACCCTTTTCGAGAATTTCTTGATCCCCTCATTTTATTTATCGTTTGTTAATTTCCTGGTTTAGTGTGATAGGCATATCACATCTTATCTTAACACTGAATGAAAGTGGGAGAATTAAAATTAAGTTCAATCCTTTTTCTGGCAGACAACTCACTCCTAGAAATATATACCTTCATATTTTTTCTATTAAATATATATAATATAATAATAATTAAATTTAATAGGTTTATATATATTATATATTTCATATTATCCTTATATTGACAATTTCAACAAACTGTTCATACTATGAGCATAGTATGATGGCGTTCGGGCAAGCATGCCCCCATCGTCTAGTGGTTCAGGACATCTCTCTTTCAAGGAGGCAGCGGGGATTCGACTTCCCCTGGGGGTAGGGTAATACGAAAGGAAGTTGATCATGGATTATCAATAGATTGAGAATTGATTTGTCCGGGGTCGATGCCCGAGCGGTTAATGGGGACGGACTGTAAATTCGTTGGCAATATGCCTACGCTGGTTCAAATCCAGCTCGGCCCAAGGATTCGCTGAGCCAAGATCAAATTATATAATCCTATAGCTAGCTATAGAAAGAATAAGAAAAAAACTTTCAGATATACCCCTCTTTTTTGTTCTCATAAATTCTGATCTTTTTAATAATCTAGATTCATATCACGATCTGTAAGTCTAAAGAAAAGAGCAAAGAACCGAAAAGACTCTTTTTGTTCATTGAACGATGGATTCTCAATCGTTTTGGCAATAACAAAAGGATTAAATTAATCCATAACACCTTATTTTTATTTTTGGGGGATTGTAGTTCAATTGGTCAGAGCACCGCCCTGTCAAGGCGGAAGCTGCGGGTTCGAACCCCGTCAGTCCCGACAGCCCGACCCAATAAAAACTTTTACTTTTCTATGAAAGGGGCGATGAAAGAGGGATAAGGAGCATAATTTTTAGATCATTAAAAAAACGGAACAGAATTTAGAACTTAACTCTGTCCTTCTTTCCATTTCCCCTCGATTCTTTGTTTGTATTTGTAACCAATGGAAGCGGAAACGCAGTTAGATGATATTTCATCAGGATGCTTGTACCCGGAAGGCTATAGTTTTTTTCGAAAAAGAATGAAAAAAAAGGCATTTTTTATTTGATTAGAAAGATTCGATATGGATAAAAGATCTTCCTATGTTATACTATTCAATTCTGGACGGTGAATCGATTTGCTAGCTCAGATATTGTTAGTCACGATATTGGGCCGAGTCAATATCATTATCATCGAGATGTAATTCATCCCATTGAATTTACAGGCGAAAGGTTTATCATCTCTATGGGATTAAATCCCGAGTTATTGTGAAGTAAAAAAAAAAAACGAAAGATGAGATTATGGAAGTAAATATTCTTGCATTTATTGCTACTGCACTGTTCATTCTAGTCCCTACTGCTTTTTTACTTATCATATATGTAAAAACAGTCAGTCAAAATAATTAATTTGAATGAAACTTGACTTCGGAGTTCTTAGCAAGGATTCCCTTTTTTCTTTTTCGTCTTAAATGAAATGAGCGGACTAGAATCCGCAGTATTCTATGAGATCCGATAGTATGGTAGAAAGAAATATATGACTCTTTTCTTTCTACCATACTATTTTTTTTTAGATAGTTAAAAAAGCGAACTCAATTTCGTAGTACCCTTAGAGTCCACTTCTTCCCCATACTACGAGTGAAAGGGAAAATGTAAAGACTACCATTAAAGCAGCCCAAGCGAGACTTACTATATCCATGTGACTTGTGTCCCCTATCTCTCTGAATATGCAGGAATTATTCCATTATTGCTCACTAATAATAGTGGAATTAATGGTGCAGAGTCAAAAAAAAGGGGGGGTGTTCTGCACCAACACTATTGATGAACTAATTCACTAAACCCATTTATTCTTAATATGATTTCTAGTAGAATCGGGAAACATTAAGCCCAAGCAAAATAACAACAGGTAGTGATGCCCTTCCAAGTAGCGAGGGGATGTTACTAATAGAACATGTAAGATAATAAA